CTCTTTCCAGTATTTTATGTACCACATAAAGTAGAAATAGCGAATCCATATCAAAGAAGGGTCGCACTTTTGGAATGGAATAGTGTCGGCGTTGTTATTTGGGTTGATATATTGTGGGCAGTCCCATTGGTAAATTTGTTGAGGGTGCGGAAAGAGAGGGATTCGAACCCTCGGTAAACAAAAGCCTACATAGCAGTTCCAATGCTACGCCTTCAACCACTCGGCCATCTCTCCTCCATAATTATTATGTCCCAGCAACCGAGGCAATAGCGAGTCATTCCCACTCGATTCGATTCTTAGATAGTTATGCGACATCAATTAGAAAACTCTATCTATATATAGAAAGCTTTTCATCCAATTTTCATCAAAGAAAGACCTTTCCTTCAAGGCTGGTGGATAAAGAAAATCTTTTTGTTTTTGAAAAACTGTTAAAAACCAGAAGGATATATATCTATTTAGGTGGTTCTCCAACCCCTTTCTTTTTCTTTCTGATATTTTTAAACGATTCAAGCAATGAATTGAAATGAATCAAACGATCGGTCTATCCATTTTTTTTAGACTATGGTTAATGGATACCTTTAGATCATGATTCTGTTGAGACTATCAGTCTATTTACGGATTCCATTTTTATGGAATTCCAAAATATTTTCCAGTTTTAGATCTCTTAACCCCTTACCTTGGAGATTCATTGAAAATTCATAAACCACCCACGGGGATTTTTATATTTGATTGGGTAGTGTATACCTGGTGTGCACACAACACAAAATAGGCCGTTATTCTATTTTCATAATCAAATGATTATTCGATTCTTTTTCCTTAGTCAATCAAAAATTCTTTGATTCTTCCATTTTGATGGAATCAGAATAGTTCCCTTCATTCTTATACTACTACATTTGTATGAAATCGAATCGGATTCAAATATTTCTTATTATTCATGCTTGGCAAAAGGAAAGCATTTTAGTAAACGATCCCATTTTTTTTTAATGAGTCTGTTTTTATGTTATTTCGTACTGTGCAATTCCTTTGTTTGTGGGATCATTTTCTCACGAGAGGTAATGAAAAGAATTATAGAATGGATTGCTATCTATGCCTAGATCAAGGATAAATGGAAATTTTATTGATAAGACCTTTTCAATTGTAGCCGATATCTTATTACGAATAATTCCGACAACTTCAGGAGAAAAAGAGGCATTTACCTATTACAGAGATGGTGCGATTTGATTTTTTTTTTTTTCTTATTTTACTTATTTGTTTGAGCCTTAAAAGAAAGACACGTGATTCGGTATAGAAAAAATAAGTAAAATAAAAAAATCTACGCTTTTTGAGGGTGAAGTTTGTAAAAAAACAACTCCCTCTGTCGTGTATCCACGATTAATGCAGCCTCAGATGCTTCAATTGGCGATTCGAGTATTGAGCGAAAGGTTACACCTATATGGGTTATTTATGTATTGCAGGTCAACCCCACTCCATTAGTACCAATAGGTGGCATAGAGGAAGAAGCACTACGCCTAGGAATCAACAACACGAAAACTTTGTTAGAAATTAGACCCCTTCCTTATCAAGATCGGAACTAAGAAGAATGGTTGGGCCAACAAACATCCATCTCGTTCGTATTTTGGATACACGTATAACCATCGAAGACTGTTGAAGTGACGAATTCCTCGAAATTAAGGGGCGTGAGGGACAAAGAAATTGTTGAAGTTACCTTTTTATCTAGTATCAACACGTTTGATGTTAAAAAAAGATCTTTTGCGGGAAGGTTGGCTAGAGATTTCTTGTAAAAACACTAGCCCCGCTCAGTCAATAACGAGAATATAAAAATCTTTTTTGATTCCATGTATTATTCTCATTATGCACATAAGGGAGGAGCCGTATGAGGTGAAAATCTCACGTACGGTTCTGAAACGGAGATTCTTTGAATCGAAGACGACCGTAACGGATGTCGGCTCAGTCAGAAGGAAATTATGCGGAAGCTTTACAGAATTATTATGAAGCTATGCGATTAGAAATTGATCCCTATGATCGAAGCTATATACTCTATAACATAGGCCTTATCCACACAAGTAATGGAGAACACACGAAAGCTTTGGAATATTATTTTCGGGCACTAGAACGAAACCCGTTCTTACCCCAAGCTTTTAATAATATGGCTGTGATCTGTCATTACGTGCGACTATCTCCACTATAGAAAGAAAAGGGGAAAGAGAAAAGAGCGAATCCACTAGCAAATACTAGAAAAAAAAAGGCTTTATACATATGCATCGTTAAAAAAAAACGATTTTTATCAGCTGTAGCAAAGAAAAAAGCAACTTCATAGAAGTCGAAATATGAAGAAATGGATATGCCTAGAGACTTTATTCTATGGATAAAGGATCTAATTGATAGAGAAAGCACCGTAAAGATCAATTAGTGAGGTTTTTGGCCGATACAATAAGAACTGCTTACTTACTTATGTGATGATATAAGATAAAAGGTAGGAATCGACTTATGTAATAAAGGC